CTATCTATTTTTATTATTGTAATGTAGAAAGATACAAACTGAATATAGATCAATCTACAATGTGTATATGTATCTTCATACATGTTAATATCAATTAAATATATGTAATGTACATAGTATCTCAATTCGATTTCTTTGCTTCATCTATTTTATTTTTGTTGATTCCAATCAATCTGAAATAATCGAAAGGCAACTCTTACAATTTTCGAATTTCTAGATTTCTTATTATTTTCAATATGAATCCCGGTATCCATTAAAAAAAGAATCCAATCAATGAAGGAAAAACAATATTGGGTATATATTACTAAAAGAAAATCAAGTTAATAAAAGAAAATAAAGTAATCTTTTTTTTTTTTTTTTTTTAGCATTCCGAAGAAGTTACCATAGAACTCCTTGGATCAGCTGTCAACCACTCAATCAATTATTTCTTCGGATTTCGAAAAGGGGTACCCCACCGATTTTGAACCCTTGAGCCATGATATGAAAGGAGTCAATAAAGCATACCAGAAATAAAAATTTCTAAAATAATAAAACAATAAAACAAGCGGTAAGCGCGAAATATGTGACTCGACCAAGGCAAAATCTTATTAAATATCGGAACTTCTTTCTTTTCTCGTTGAACAGTAAAAAGGAGAATAAAAACAACAAATAAAAAGTAAAAAGGGGTCCGGTGTTCCTCGTTCTTCCTCATTGTCCCTCTATAACTCTGGTAAGAGCCGGTTCATCGAAATAGAAAATTTAGGAAGACTTTGGTTGTAATAAATTCCCATCATCCATATCCTTTTTTCTTTTCTTTCAAAATACGAATCTGGGAATTATTGAAATATTTGTTTGATTTTGGTTGTCAAAGAGTATTAGTCATATATATTATGAATCGAATACAATTACTCCACTGGAATCCAAGCCTATAGAATATAGAATATAGAATTTCGAAATGAAGATATTTTTATTAATTCAATTTCGAATTGCGAAATTGAATTAAAAATGAAATTAATGAATTAAATATTAAGTTAATTATTAATTAAATATAAAATATATTAAAGAATTAAAAAAAAAGGCTTTGCAGAACGATCTAGAAAAAATCTATAAAAAAAGTGATAAAATTTTATTCCCCAACTCAATTAGTAGTATCTCTAGAGTCCACTTCTTCCCCATACTACGAGTGAAAGGGAAAATGTAAAGACTACCATTAAAGCAGCCCAAGCGAGACTTACTATATCCATGTGAATTATGTCCCCTATCTCTATGAATCTGAAGGAATTATTCAATTATTGTTTACTAATAATAGTGGAATCACTGGTGCAGAGTCAAAAAGTGATTCTGACCCAAGACCCTTGATGAAAGACTCCCATAAATCCATGTAGAACAAGTTCTTATATGATTTCGAGTAGAATCGGGAAACATTAAACAAAATACGCAGTCACACTTTTCTTTGGAAGTATCAAAGGGAATGTTACTAATATGTAGGAATAAGAAGACACATTCTCTTTTTTGTGGCCCTTCATTATCATTAAGTAAAAGCCAATTATGCATCCAATCTAATATTGATTGAATGTCCGTGCACTCAGAGACTCTCATAAGTCTGTATACTCTGTATACAAAGTATCTTCTGCTCCTTCCATAACTATTAATTAGATTTTCCGTCTGGCTATCCAATCTAATTCAAGACCCAATAAGTAGACACTACATTAGTAGTGGAAAGAAATCGGTAACTCTTGATTTGATAATTTGATATGATAGCCCTTCCACTACTAGAATCTTCCCTTGAATCCTAGATGCAAGGATTTACAGCACTTTAAAGAACAGAACCCCCGGCTATTTAGAATAATAAAATATCAAGACTCTTTTTCCTACGCGTCTTTTGCTGGGAAAAATTCGGCGAGTTATACCAGTAAAGCAGAATAAGGGATTTCGAGTCTTGTCTTTTGTTGATCAGGCGACACCCAGATTTGAACTGGGGAAAAAGGATTTGCAGTCCCCCACCTTACCGCTCGGCCATGCCGCCAAAACTATACAAAATAGATGAAAATATTCCCCGTGTGCTTGTTTTGTTTGGGGGGTTTACTAAATGTCTTTTTTTTTTTATTGTACTTACGTCGGAAATCTCGTGTTCCTTAATTCCTTGCCTAAAAGAAGTCCGTCCTTTTTTTTGAAGTGGATCCATCCCTTCAATTGTTTTTAGAATATATCAAAACACACAATATCTAAATCCCTCTCTTGTCTATTGAAAAAGCAAATACGGATTTTCAGTCACAAAATCAAAAATTCAGGACAAATTGCAACCATTAACTATTGACTGGAAAACTCTTGGATTTCAATCTCAAATTGTGTTTCCCTAATGATAAATGATGTAAGAAAATCCAAATTGATACATAACTAATCAGTATTGATTTTTTTCAATAAAAAAATATTTCTCAATTTCAATTATAACAGCAATTATGAGTCTATGTAAACCCCAGAACCCAAGTTGTTACACAACTATTTTATTTTATCGGGTATC